AAGACAAGAATGTAAAGACACTTTTTTTAACCCCAATTTAATGAACGATTATATATTAATATAATTGGAATCGATCTTAATTAATCCCTCGTTACTGCTCAACGAAGAAGTAATAGGTAGGGATGACAGGATTTGAACCTGTGACATTTTGTACCCAAAACAAACGCGCTACCAAGCTGCGCTACATCCCTACAATTGGTCTACAGTATCATTGTATAGAATTCCTGTCTTGTTTTCCACATCGTTATTTTGTCCATTGATATATACAATTTAATATACAATTTATATGGGCATTTCGTCTTTTTGGTCCCATTTAACATATAATAATAGTAAAAGAAAAGTCTTATATACGTATGAGATACGGAACGGAACCTGTCGTAAAAATAAATGAGTAGTTTTCGGGAATCCTCGGGACGAAAGGGACGTTTTTTTATGTTTTAAGAAAAATTTTATTTACCGGATAGTTGTATATTTCAATTTGAATTAGGGATTCCGTGTACAAGGTTCTTAACTGCATATGCATCTGATCATATATGTATTACCATTTTATATTACAATAAAAAAAGGAAGGAGATTTTTCAATGCGAGATCTAAAAACATATCTTTCCGTGGCACCGGTATTAAGTACTCTATGGTTCGGGTCTTTAGCAGGTCTATTGATAGAGATTAATCGTTTTTTCCCAGATGCGTTGACATTCCCCTTTTTTTGATTCTAGTTATTGATACGGTACCAAATAACGAAGATTCGAGAGAAAATTAAATATTTGTGACTAATCCTTTGCCCCCTTTTTCTCTTTTTTACCTTTTTCCTTAAAGGGAGGAAAGAGAAAAAAGAAAGGGTGTATTCAACAGCTTCGAGACTTGGGTTCAAGTTTGAATTAAATAAATTATTAAATTCAAAAATTAACTAGGGATGGAGGTAGAATAAACAGGGTGTGGCCTAGATCTAGGACAAGACTCTTAGACAAGGTACTTAAATGTAAATGAAATACTGTTATTTGAAATAAAGTTTAGAAATTTTTTTAGTATATTGATATTGATTGCAGGGAAGTTTTTATAATTGGATTTCAAGTTAATAACTTCTATTTTTCCTTCCTTTCTTCTTCTTCGTTTCGGATCGAAAATAGAAGAGTTGAGTAAATCAAAAATCCAAAGGGGGTTCATGGCCAAGGGGAAAGATGTCCGAATAACGGTTATTTTGGAATGTACCGGTTGTGTTCGAAACGGTGTTAATAAGGTATCAACGGGTATTTCCAGATATATTACTGAAAAGAATCGTCACAACACGCCTAATCGATTGGAATTGAGAAAGTTCTGTCCATTTTGTTACAAACATACGATTCATGGGGAGATAAAGAAATAGATCGAATCGAGCACATGTATGTAACCCTTCCTTGGAAGGGTAAAAATGACATTCTATATAGAACATAGTTAAATATGATATATATAACATAATTAAATATAAACAAACCAAATCCTATTTATTCTAATTCATTTTAGATCCGACCGAAATAGGATTTTCGGGATAAGGAATAAACTAAACAAACCATGGATAAATCCAAGCGACCTTTTCTTAAATCCAAGCGATCTTTTCGTAGGCGTTTGCCCCCGATTCAATCGGGGGATCGAATTGATTATAGAAACATGAGTTTAATTAGTCGATTTATTAGCGAACAAGGAAAAATATTATCTAGACGGGTGAATAGATTGACCTTGAAACAACAACGATTAATTACTATTGCTATAAAACAAGCTCGTATTTTATCTTTGTTACCTTTTCTTAATAATGAGAAACAGTTTGAAAGAACCGAGTCGACTACCAGAACTGCGGGTCTTCGAGCCAGAAATAAATAGGCTTACTCTTTCGTCACTTGAATAAAAAGTAAAATCAGAACTAAAACGCAGATTGATGTTTTGTTCGAAAAATATGAAAAATACATATTTAATTATCGTGTTGTAAGAAAAAAAAGAATCGGGTAAGAATAAAGATTCTTTTTGAGTGTGTTAATTCATTTTGACTTTACCCTCCCGGAGTTCCTTCTCCGGGGAACTCCGTTTAAATTATTCCGGTGGATTCTTTCCAATCTACTTCTTTTATGATCTCATTGGAAATCATATAAAGACAATTTATATTTGATATAGCTATTTGTGCAAGTATTTTACGATTAAGAAGTACCTGCTTCTTATATAGGTCATGTATTAATCTACTATAACTATAGGATACCCCTATTTCACGAATTACTGCGTTTATTCGAGTGATCCACAAACGGCGAAAATTTCTCTTTTGCTTATCCCTATCCCGATGAGACGAAACCAAAGCTCTTATTTTCTGTTGAGTAATTGTTCGAGTAAGTCTTGAATGAGCCCCTCGAAAGCTTGATGCAAATAAACGAATTTTTGTTCTACGTCTCCGAGCTATATTTCCCCGTCTAATTCTGGTCATTTAATAAATGAAACTTTGACGAATAACTAATAGATTTCCTTTCTTTCAGTTATTCTTTTTCCCTTTCCTAGTCTATTAATAACAAAGCTTTTTTCCAATGTATAAACTAAAAATTCCAATGACTTTGGCTACTATAACCTTCCCGACCACTATTTTTATTTTTTTCTAGACATTTCACTTCGAAATAAGAAATTATATTTTACTAGGTATCAAAATATAATAAATAAAAAATATAAATGGATAAAGAAATAGTGGCTTCCTTCGTTTATATGGTTACTTCTTAAACGGTGAGGTTTTCTCTATACACCGGAGCCTTTACTTCATTTAATCAATGTTATTGGTAACTTGTATAGTTCACATTCTTTGGCTCTACCCATGAATTATCCAGTAATAGGTCTTTCACGATTAGATCTACTTACACAGTAACGGTATTTAATTATGAAAGTTGGCTGGGGTAGCTAACCCTGTTAGTCCGTTCTTGCAAAAGGGGCCTAAGTTTTCTGTTTTTATTTTTAAGTAGGATTTTCTCCGCTTAATGGATAACCATTTGTTACCAATGGAGAATTGCTTCTCATCTTAAATTGAGGTGATTGGATTTGCACCAATGGAAACCATAAATTTCATACACAATAGAATGGATATATTTTTTTTATACTGAATTGAACGGACTTCTTTTTCTATTCTATCCTATTCCCCGGTACTGATCATTGATACTAGAAAAGGTTTTATTTATTTTATCTTTATCCCAGCTCATGATCTGAACGAGTCGCACATACACCCTAGTACATGTTCCTCGACGCTGAGGGCATCCCCGAAGTGCGGGGGATTTTGTGACATTTCTGATTGGCTGTCTTGTATTTCTAATAAGTTGTTTAATAGTTGGCATGTTGAATCATATCATATAAATAATGGGCTGGTTTAGATCGATCCTAACCTGATGATACTTCTATTTAATTATTTAATTTTCCTGCTGAAACTTTCTATTTAATTTTGTAGTAAATTCAGCAAAAATCTAAAATAGGAAATCGAGAATTTGCGCGAAAAAAAATCCGGGCTTTTTCACTCAACCACCGCTACAAGATCAACAATTCCATAAGCTTGGGCTTCTGTTGCTGACATAAAAACATCTCTTTCCATGTCTTCCGAGACAACCCATAAGGGTTTGTCCGTTCTTTGTACATAAACCCTTGTTAGGGTTTCACGCAGTTTTAGCAGCTCTTCCGCTTCCAGGATAAATTCTCCCGTTTGTGCCTCATAAAAAGAACTAGCAGGTTGATGAATCATTACCCTGATGGTATAACAAAAAAGGGGTTACTCTATTTTGCATGATGAATAGAAAAGAAAGATAAAGAATAAAAAGAAAAAAAAAATAAAGATAGAATTGAACAACCACAACCGTACGGGCATCTTTTATGCATTGCATACGGCTCTATAATAAAATTTACCTTTACCTTCAAAAAAATAGGATCTATCAGACCCAGATCGGTAAATGATCAAATTACCACCCTTCCTTTCGTAGGCGTTCAAAAATACTATGATGGTTCCGTTGCTTTATATATATATATTTAATATTATTTGGTTTGTCTGTGTTTCAGCAATCCCAAAGTTGCTTTTTATAAAATTAAGGAAAAAAATCTTGTTTTTTATTTTCGAACTCTTTCAGAACACAACTAAGCCCCCGGTGTGAAAATAAAAAAGTTTGTGACGCTGAACTGGAATCTCCAATATAAAAAAATAGGAAATCCCTTTTATCTCATACTACTCTCTCGATACATAATCAAATGTTTTGAAAAAACAATAAAAATTGTTTTATTTTGATATCGAATTCAAAGTGCCATGCTATTATTACTTAATATTAATATGGCGAAGGCATAGTCTTATTTTTTTCTCTCAAATAAAACCCTCATTGGCGCCAAGCGTGAGGGAATGCTAGACGTTTGGTAATTTCCCCTCCGGCCAAGATAAAAGATCCCATTGAAGCGGCTAATCCCATGCATATTGTCTGTACATCTGGTCGCACAAATTGCATTGTATCATAAATAGCCACTCCAGGGATAACCCATCCGCCGGGAGAGTTTATAAACAAATAGAGATCTTTGGTATCATTCTCGATACTGAGATATACCATAAGACCAATAAGTTGGTTCGAGATCTCGCTATCAACCTCTTGTCCTAAAAAAAGTAATCTTTCTCGATAAAGTCGGTTGATTAGGGTAAAATTAGATCCCTTACGAACCGTACAGGCGCCTTTTGGTGCATACGGTTCAACAAAAAATTGCAAAAAAAAAATCAATGTGCAGATTCCAATCCTCTTTCTTTTTTCATATTCGTAGAAGGTTCTTTCTTACTTCTAACGAAAGGACTTTTCTTCGATTTTTCAAAAAAGACAAGTTTTTACTCCTTTTCGTATAATATTCTTGTAATATAAAAATAATAGAAAAGAAAAAAAGCAGTCACTAAACTTATTGAATTAACTTCTTATTGATATATTGTTTCATCGAGATCTAATCCAAATCACAATGTCGTTTTCTTGTTCCTGAACGGGCCCTGTTAATTT